GAGATCGAGCGAGGGCAAACCTCGGTCGCAGATAGCAGCGACTTCCCTGCGCTAACAACGCGAAGGTAGCCGGAGGAAAAGATTCTCCCTACCTAAACCCTAAACCTGTTCCACTAATCTAGTTCCGACACGAACCAGTACTGACTCGGCTTGGGAGCTCTTCCTTCTTGTTCCGAACCATTAATCAAGCTATCCCTTCCGCTCCCCTTTTTCTCTTTTAAGCACCTGACACTTGCCCTTCGAACCCATTACTTGAGGGAGGACCTCCTTTCCAACAGAGGAAGAGGTGCTGCCTCCGCCTATGGAGTAAGGGGCCGGGTGGGGCGAATCATTACACATGAGCGGTTTACAATTGAATTCCTTCATCCTTCTCGGTATCGGCTTTGCTACCATACTTATGCCGGGACTTCACAACTCGAGTCACTCCACCACACCAATCAAGTTCCCAAGCGCCTTAAAGCCAACCCTGGTCACTACGACCGCTCGTGCATACTTATTATCTCCCTTTTCTCCTAGGCGTTGGAGAATGAAGGACAGATCTGTTATGTCTCTTTCCTTCTTTGCCTAGCTGTTGTTTGTGAGTAAGGGACTACCTATTTTTTGTGTAATAAGATAAGAAGCTCTCCTTTGCTCCGATCGGCCTCTCTTCCGTTATTGACCCTAGGGGTTTTCCCAGCTTTAATAAAGATAAGTCCTTAAATAGACTGACACATTGTTTCCTCGTTTAGACTCAAAGTCTCATATATAATAAGTTCATTCTTGTGCATTATCTCACATCATAATCATATTATATCATATCATCATATCAGGCAAATGTCATTCTGAGCGATTAAATGATTGCTAACCTTTCCCCTTGTTCCTTAACATAGCGAAACAAGGTGCAGAAAGAGCTGTTGCTAAAAGCTGGAAGACAACACTCCCGCCAGAAGGGAGAGGCCACCCAGATTGCCGAGAAGGGCACACACTCGAAGCCCTGTTAGAACCCGAAGATTCGTCCAAAGAATGGAGGAATTCGGAGAGATTGGTAATGAACAAGTAAGAGCAGCAGATACAGGGCTACTCATAACTGAAATAGCTCAACTCCGAGCAATGATTGCAGCAATGACAGCAGCTCAAGCACCTGTTATGCCTGCAGTACAACAAGCACCAGTGAATCCACAACCAGCCGAAGCAGCGGTCGGGAATGTGGTACCTGTCGTCCCTATTCCAGTTATCGATGCAGTCAATAACGCACCTGAAGCTGTCAGAAGGGAGGAAGAAAAAGCCAGATTCGACAGTCTTGAAGAAATAGTTCGAAACCTTCAGGGGGATCATGAATATGGTAGCACGAGTCTTGCCAGCCTATGTCTCTTCCCGAACCTGAAGTCGCCAACCAAGTTCAGACCCCCAGATCTGACCAAGTACAGTGGTTCAGGGTGTCCCACAGCTCATCTACGGGTCTTCAGAGTAGAAATGAGCGCATATGGAGATGATGAACCTTTCTTAATGCAACAGTTCCAAAGAAGTCTCTCAGGAGCTGCCCTGACATGGTTCGTCAATTTGGATCTTTCTAAAATCCGAACCTGGGCCGATTTGTCTTCGTCGTTCATGAAAGAGTACTCCTTCAACACTGAATTGGCACCAAATCGGTATAATCTGCAACACATGAACAAAAACTCTCAAGAAAGTTTCCGGAGTTATGCTAAAAGATGGCGACAAGCGGCCGCTCAAGTCCAACCGCCCTTGACAGCCACCGAGTTAGTGGAAACCTTCCTCAACACTTTGAAGGCGCCTTACTTCAGTCACATGCTTGTCAGCAATAAGTCCCCATTCTCACAGATAGTGGCAATCGGGGAACGAGTCGAAGAAGGCCTCAGAAGTGGCAAATTGCTTGATCAGCGAGCCTTGCAAGCATTGCTTGATCAACCTCCTGCAAACACCAATGTTCGGAAAATGAATCCACGGAAAGCTGAAACAGGGATGAAGACTAGGGATGTGCAAAATCTTTCTGTGTCCGACGGACCCCTGCCAAGGAAGGCCATGTACATACGGCCTGTAAACAACAAGCAGCCGACAAATGCTTCCGTTGTCCAAACCCAGGCTCCAAATGCCCAGGCAGCATCATCAGGTTTCAAGAAGGAACCCCGAAAGTTCACTCCTCTTCCAATGCCAATCTCACAGTTATTACCTCAACTGATCGCCGGTGGATATGTTACTCCTATCAGTCCTCAAGTGGTCCCGAATCCACCTCCACGTTGGCACGATGCCAATGCCATCTGTGAATATCACTCCAAATCACCAGGACATTGGACCGACCGATGCTTTGCACTCAAGCACCGTGTCCAAGACCTCATTGATCAAAAGCTCTTGATTTTTGAGGACAAACCAGAAGTGAAGCCTAACATCACTCAGAATCCATTACCAGCACATGGAAATGCCAACCCGGCAGGACCAGCTGTCAACATGGTACAGAAAGGGGGAAGAACTCTGGATCCATCCTGTCTGATCTCAGAGCCTGGCAAGAAAATGAAATTCGTCTTCAGAAACGAAGTCGAAGCACCCATGGTCTGCATGGTGTATCATACACGGAGATTTCGCCCTGGGGTGGATGCCCCCATCACCAGTTGGTCCTTTGAAAATGTCAGAACAGAAAGGGTATCGAGGAAGGACAAGTTCAAGAAGTGCTCCCAGAAGCATTCCCTTTAATCGGTATCCTGGAGGAAAGTGGTTGGCCTATTTATCAAGCAAGAATAGATCTTGAGGCACTTCAACCCTATTTCGAAGAAGGGATTTTGAGCCCAACACCTTATGAAGGTCGAATCATAACACGAGCCCCTGATGGGAAGCCTTTTCAAGAAGGCGACTGGGATACTTGCCATGTAAAATCTGAATACTGCTACTGCAACATCTGTCACCCGGAATCCTTCTGGAGAAACCTAAGGGAAAGACCCTTTTGGCGACTTGGCTCGACAGGCAAGCCGAACTGAGAATAAGCTCACAAAGAGGAAAAAGGGGAAACGGGGAATCCGCCAAGACTTCAAGTCTAATGACTTACCCTATCACCTGCTCGACGAAGTACAGTCAAGCATGCACTCGCTGACCATAGAAGACCTTGGTTCTTCCAACAAAGGAAGACAAGGCCAAGCTCCTACCATGACTTGGAAAAGGGTGATTGACCCTTCTCAGATGATTGAATGTCCAAATGATAAGAAACCAGAAGGGACCATCAACATGGTATACAGCTCAGAGTTTGCAACACCTTCCAGGCCTGCGGATAATTATTTTGATATCCTGTAAAGGATTCAATCCGGATCACTTTTGGCTGCAAAACCAGAAGACTTTCCCATCATTGCTTACACTCACGATAAAAGACCTATCTCTCAAGAGGTTTATAATCGTGCAGCCTTTGTACCTCTCATTAGGGACGGATTCCTCAATCCAGCAAAAGAAACCGACTACCCGGTCATAGGGTTCCATGTCAGTGACAATGACCCCTACTTTGAAATTCTCTGCTATGACAAACCATGTCACTGTGATCACTGTCCTTCTCCTCCAGGGACTCCAACTCCAAGGAAGAAAAAGGATCCTTTTGCCACAAGACTTGAAGCGGTAGACCCTACGATCGGGGATCTCGGAGAATCTTCAAGACCATTTCTGGTTACTTATAGCGCACCACCAGCCCCGTTTGGAACTGCCAAGCCCTCTTGGGGAAGTCCCTGGGATGAGGAATCTGATGCACCAAACGAGGATGATGAAGTATATCATATGGCATATATGAATCCTTTCAAATAGTCAAAAGGGGAAGTAGCAAAGATCAATGGTACATCGTTGATGACTCAGCTAGCCCTTCTGAAAGTTATCATCCCATGACAACTCAGACGTGGGAACAAGTTCAGCACAATCAGATAGCTGAGGAAAGAATCCAAGCTCTAATGGATCAGGACATCTCCGAAACCTTTGATTTAATGAATACTATGGGGTGGAACGACTTGATAAGTGCAGCAACCTCAGTCCAAAGGCAGGTACCCACTCAATACCTCAATAGCCAGGTCAGCGCATGGTTGGAAATACCGACCACTCCTGAAGGGTATCGGCAGCATATCCTGGAGAATTATGTGGAAGATCCGTCCCAACTCATAGCTCGCCTTGACGAGAAGGTGAAAGTCAGAATCAAAAAAGGCAAGGAGCCGCCTCACATTGCAATGATCAGCCGATCAAAAATGAACTCAGCATTGCTCAGTGACAAAGAAAAGATGCTCGAAGACGCCTTGGAATTCCAGCGACTAAAGAGAGAAGAGAAGTCCAATTCATCTCCGAGGAACTGAAAAAGACAAAAAGGCAGGTTGACATGCTCACCAAGCTCATACCATCTCTAATAAAAGACAAGGCTGAGAAGAGGATCACTGTCAGGATTCCCATAAAAGAAAGACGTGCTCCAAAGACCCCGGTACCACCCAAGTCTAAAAGGGAGTTCGATCACTTGCCTATCCCACCTATGGTCATGCTACCAGAGTTGATCAAAACAGGGCTTGTAGTACCAATTAGTACCAATGCTACCAAGAACTATCGACGCCAAAGCCGTCTGGTTCAATCAAGAAGAAAAATGTGACTTCCACCTGGGAGCCATCGGTCACCGAACTGACAGATGTCTCGGTCTAAGACATCGAATTCAAGATCTCATCGATTCGGGGGTGATCAAGTTCAACTTTGACCATGGAATAGTGTCATATGACCTGTGCAACATTGAGCAGCATCAACTCAGGCCCGTTATCCAGGCCCCGCAATGGGAGGATCCTCTCGAAGAGGAGACCATCATTACACCTCGGACGACTACCCGGAAGATCAGTTTAATACAAGAAGCAACTGTCAACTGCATTCAGGAAGTGTCAACTGGGAAACCCTTTGTCGTTTCCCCCGACGCAAGTGTCGCAGCTGTCACTTCTCACTTACAGCCAATGGTCATCAAAAGGCCATTCCCAGCAATTACAGTCTCAGCAAATGTAAGTCTGCCACCCATTACATTTCCTTACGTAGGGCCGAAGGAACCAATCATCATCAGGTATCCCCCAAAGAAGCCCTACACTCTCAATGATAAGGTTCCATGGAACTAGGCTGACGAAGCAGTCACAGGGACTGAGGTCGCCGAGATAGGTAAAATGACTCGCTCTGGTCGAAGTTACACTCCAGAGGAACTAGAGCTCAGAAGGAGGAAAGCAAAGGGTAAAGAAACTGAACCTGCGGAAGTTGACAGACAGGTTACAAAAGGGGACATCGAAGAGTTCCTGAAACTCATTCAGAACAGCGAGTACAGCATAGTTGAGCAACTTAGCAGAATGCCCGCCCAGATCTCAATTATGAGTCTACTCGCATCTTCGGAAGTACATCGCAAGACCTTACTCAAGGTGCTCAATCAAGCCCATGTACCCTCTAGTATCTCTACAGAAAGCTTCCAGAACCTGGTAGGGCAAGTCCTATCCACCAATATCATTTCCTTCACCGACGTTTAAGAATCCTGAAGGAACCGGACACAACGATCCTCTCCACATAACGGTCAATTGCAGAGATAGGATAATAGAATATCACGGGTCCTAATTCACAACGGATTCGCACTGAACATATGTCCTATGCTTACCCTCAACAGATTAGGGATAAGTCGATCTGCTTTGCGCCCCTGCCGAACCATCGTTCGATCCTTTGACGGTACCCCAAGCACAGTTCTTGGAGAAATCAACTTGGACATGAAAATTGGCCCGGAGATCTTCAGTGTAACCTTCCAAGTTCTTGAACTCCCGGCAGTTTAGAACTTCCTGCTCGGACGCCCTTGGGTCCACTCAACTGGAGCAGTCGCATCATCACTTCACCAATGCTTGAAGTATATCCTCAACGGATACTTGGTGACAATTAAGGCAGCAGAGGATTTGGCCAAGATCCATCCCTCTGACTTCCCAAGCTCAGATGTGGAAGACAAAATCAGGCCTAGTTTTATCACACGTCTGAAATTGTCCCCACTACCTTCGTTCCCGAGAACGCCACTCCGACTGAACCTGCGATATCTGGCAGCAGTCACATGATAGCCAAAGTTCTGAGAGAGAATGGCTTCCAACCTGACAAAGGGATGGGCACTGACCTCCAAGGCAGGCTTAATCCGATCGAGCTTCCGAAAGCCGATCACACATTTGGCATAGGGTTCACTCCTACTCGCCGAGATAGGCAAAAGGCCATTGAAGACCATCGACGAAAGAGCCTTGACGAGTATTCCAATCAGTCAGGGTCCATTCCTCTATCAAAAGTCTACGAGGTCATTAAACCAATACCTCCAATGATGAGTCTGAATCCTCCTACAAGCAAGGGGGCAATCCACAAAGATCTGCGAGAAGTCTTTTATTATGATGATCTACCACCAGAGATCATGCCCTGGTTCTTTGAACAACAAGAAGAACTCAGTGCCACAGTCACTCGAAAGTTTGACATTCCAGATGAGAGTACTATCCGCCTCGCTGCAAGAGGGGAGAAATTGAACAACTGGTTCATGATCCCGGTTCCTACTAGGAAGACCTCGAAATCAGGGACTTTTGTTTACTGATTTTAACCCCGAGTCCAAGGAGAAGATCGTGATACACCAAGGCTACAGCCTCATCGGCTATAAGCACGTCATTACCGAGGACAGCGTACTCTGTAAAGCTGGGTACACTCTGTTCGCACACCACCACACTACGAAATGGTGTGATAGTGCAAACAGGGGCCACGACGAATAGTATCCGAGAGGTTGCCCTGCGACAAAACACACTGATGACCCTTTCTTATTTACAAACGGGACATCAAATATGTTACAAGCAAAGGCAGAGTTTACTATTGCCGAAGCAAATGACCTATCGAGCACATTATCTCAAACAATAATAGAATAGGCCACCTGTCGGTAGCCGACTTCAAGTCGTAAGAGTAAGATACCATCTTGCCAACTAATCTATCAAGAGGTCTAATCGGGCTAAGACGGAAGATGGTTCTAGTTCCTGGCTAGGAGAAGGAATCTGTTACGCATCCGGCAGTGCTGCTATCTCAAAATACGGGGTTTTTTTAAGATGTGAGATTCAAGTACCACTTTTCGAGGGAAAATGACTTTGCTGAAAAACAAGTGTCATCAAGAATGACTAGTGAAAGAAAGAAGGACCAGGAATGAATAACAAGATTTATTGACAGAAAGGAGTACACGAAAAACATGCATCGATGCCCTGAAAGACATTGACCTGAACGAGTGACGGAAAGAGAGTGAGTAGAGTCAGAAGGAATCGATCCGACCACAATCCCCTCCACATCCCATTCCGAACTAGACGAGCCAGAAGGCAGCGAAGAAGAAAGATAGGATTGGCCAGAAACGGGTGCCGGAAAGAGTCGAGTTGATTTACAGGTACAAGTACCAGAAGGAATAACTAGAGCCAGATACTAGGCCCGGAAAGACATGTTTGATAAGGAATTGAATATATGAATTCAATCTTATATATTTCCTCGGGTGGCCGGCCCGGTGGTTCTTCGACTGGAACCGGAATAGATCTTGGGCGAGGTGGTGGTAGGGAAGCTGCTGGTACTAGTATCGAAACCATAAGGGGCGTTTACGCTGGGACTGAAGCTTAGATACTCGTGCCTACGCAGCCTTTGTTCGCATCTCTCATCGATTCCCCTATGGAGAAGAGGAAAAAATAAGAGCATTCATTGGTTGGACCGCTACCAGCCTCTGTTATTGAAACTCTTTCTATACTATACGAGCTGTAGGATCATTAGCATCACCCACAAAGGCATACATAGAAGGCAGTATCTCACCCGGGTCGAGATCTGAGGCCGGTGCGGCAACCCATTGATCCACCGGAATCAAAAAGAAAAGCGAGCAGCATTGGGGCTAGCAGCATTTAAACCACAAAAGCGATTCACTTGGTTCGAACAGCAGATCCAAATCGGGGAGCAAAGCCAATCACAGATTAGGATCTCGTCCCACCTGAGAATTGAATTGAAACTACCCTTGATGACCCAGAACGACCAGGTTGTAGTTGAACTATCTCCGGTGAGAGATTTGGTCAACCGAGTCGAAAAAGAAGCACCTTGCCCATATTGATACCCCGTTTAAGGTATTTCAGTTGCATATCGGTATCTATACACCTCTAGTCAGTTTGATAGCTTGTTAAGGTTTGGAACCCTATACAAGGGGCTGCGGATAGAAACAACAATTGAATGAAGGTCATTATCTGGGGCGGATCTGTCTGGTTCATCAAGATAGGCTAAGCTAGGTGTAGCCCGCTCTCTCTACGGGTTTGCTGAACTTCAAATAAAGACCCCAGGAATGAATCCATAAATGTCCCTATCGGTCGAGCCTACAACAAACAAAGAAAAGACAGAGAATACCGTCGCAGTTACGTATAGCAGCAGGGAAAGATCTGCAAGGCAAGGAAGGACGGAAGCCCACGCCCTCTCGCAAAGACTAATCGGCTTCCCTCACTACAAAGCAGGGCTGGAAAGACAGAAAACTCATAAGTTCTTCAAGAACCTAAGCCTTCTTACGCGTTTAAATAAGGAAGCTGCTAGGTCTGCCGAGAATGAAAGTTCTGATCCGATCTAGGAGCTGGTGTTAGTCGCAAGCTGCGACGATTGTAGTAGGAAGTAGGAAGTCGTATTGCAATTCCTCTCACCGGGCTTGGACCATGTCTCCCGAACAATCCTAAAAAGAGAAAATGAGAGACCAAAAGTTCATTCCTTAGTAAGGTCAGTAAGAAAAGTCTCTTGTTTGATCGGGATACTATTCATTTTATTACCTAGGTTCCTGAAAACTTAGCTTTCTGGTTGAAAAATCAACACCTTGCTTGATCCATTGAATGATCAAACCATTTTTCATTGAATACTCTAGGGGATTTTGAGGACCTGCGAGGCGGGAGGAAAGAGCGATCGCAAATCTCACGAATCAATTCAAGAGTCAACATATGCGGTGGCTCCTAAACGAACTTCTCTCCTACATCTGATCGCAACCAGCCAAAAAAAACGTGAGCGCCTCGCGCGATACGGCTTTTTGGCCGACTCTTGCGGCTTTCTTTCTTGTCTTTTTTTTTAGGCAAAGAAGATTTATATCGCTTGCTCTTGAAGCTCAACGTCAACTGCTCCCGCTCGGGCACCCGGGAATCCTATCGCTCTGCTCCCTTGACCAACCATTTGGAATACTAACTTAAAAGGGAAAAGTCTTCTTCGCTTATCCCGCGGACTTCTGCGATTTATAGGGTGCAGACGTTGATTCCTGCCCCATTGTCAACCATTCTTCGTCTAATCCTGCAGTCTCCTACGTAGGCGGTAATGTAGACAGCATCCAGGTGTGGGTGTCTACTAGCATCTATAGCCTCACCCGAGAATGCTATTGGTTGAGGTGCTATGATCTGGGAAAAGATAGACTGCAGTTCTTCTGCGGGTGTCTCCCTAGGGATTTGTGCTTATCTAAGAAGGGTATAGAATAGTTCGGCGTGTTTTGGAGAGGTCTTAAGAAGTTCTAAGATTAAAGGGCGTTAATAGACCAAATGTTTGCTTCTAAGTCATAGGGAGGGATCTGGCGATATCCTGCTGCGGTCACATTGTGAGTGGCCTTTGGCGGAGGATGTCCTTCCCCTACAGCTTGTGATAGTGTTTTGTTTCATAGGTGGATCTAGGGTTCCTTACTACCTGTCCTGATCTTCCAAATCATTCCCGCCTCTCATAGCCCATCCTGACGCTACGCATCAGCTGATCGTTCCGCCCAGCCTGCTTTTTCTTTTCTAATTTCGTTTTTCTTTCTGATCCTTCCTTCTATCAAAAGATTCTCTTCATAAAGAAAATAGGAGGTAAACCCGATAAAGATTTTTTTTCGATTCATCCCTGGCTCATCATTCGACGAATTTATTTTGATCCAATCCGTAGGAATCAATATAAAAGGCAAATCCCTTATGATAGACCAGATCCGGCTCGACTTCCTCCAGCATACTTGACTGTAGACGATAAGCCATGCCAAATATTAGTC